AAGTCCTGTTTGGAGAGGCTCGTATACGGAACGTCTCGAAATAATACCGGGAGCGGGAGATTCGATTAACCGAGATTCCGAAGCTGAAATTTCTCCTCGACCATCAATAGGTTTAGCTAAAGCATTTATAACACGACCCAAATAAGCCTCACTTACAGGTATCTGAGCAATTCTTCCTGTTGCTTTTACCGAACTTCCCTCTTGTATCAGCAAACCATCACCCATTAATACAACACCAACATTTTTGGATTCCAAATTCAAAGCAATGCCTATAGTACCCTCTTCAAATTCCACTAATTCACCAGCCATTACTTCATCAAGACCATAAATACGAGCAATACCGTCGCCTACTTGAAGTACGGTACCCGTATTTACAATTTTTACTTCGGTATTATATTGCTCAATGCGTTCACGTATAATTTTACTAATTTCATCTGCACGAATGGTTACCATGAAAATTTCTTAATTTAATTTTTTTTTAGAAGAAAAAAAAATAATACCTATACTCTATATTAAAATAGAAAGACTAATCAATTATTTTTTTCTTTCATCGCCCCAAAGATTCCAATATTAGCATTGACAGTACGCAAATGTAACTCGTTGTTTAAGCAACTATTTAGAGTTCCTAGAGCTCCCTGTAAGGCTTGTTGTAAAACCCGCTGTCGGACTTGATTAATCACTCTTTGTTGTTCAAAATGAATGGCTTCATTTTTGTAATTTTCTAATTGTTCCAAAGTCATGTAAATTGAATTAATTAAATTCTGTTTTTCTCGTTCTATTTCAGAATAGCCATTCACCCGAAACCGATCTGCTTCCGTTTCGACTTTCCTTAAGCGGGCCTGGGCTTTTTCCAGCTGTTCAATGGCCCCTTCCCGTAGTTCTTCTGAATTTCGAATAGTTCTCAAGATTCTCTGTTTTCGATTATCTAATAAATCACTTAATGAAAGTAGACTCTCTTTCCATTCATTTCAAAATGTCTATGATCTCTTCCCGAACCAAACATGAATCTTTCGATTCATTTGGCTCTCACACCCAATTACTTATGGGAAATTTCCCTATTTTTTTATGTAATGAGCCTATCCTCTCTTCTATAATTTATATTTTTCAAATATTTATATTTAAAACAATTATCAATCTAAGACCAGAATATTCGGAGGATTCTTCTGACCAAACAAATATATATGTCAGCAAAGTTGTTTTGTTTTTTCTTCAAATCCAAAGAATTCTTATTAATTAATTTATACATATTAATTAATTTTTACATAGGTCATCTATTACGCATTGTATAAAAGGCAGGATTAAATTCACCTTTTTCAACGTAAAGAGGATTCAAGACATTTTATCGACATGAGTGTTTTATATCGAAAAAAAAAAATTCGAATAATTTTATTGAAACCATTTCATTTCTGTATTAACATAGTGGTAGAAAGAGTACTACACTGCGTCTAGACTTCAAACTACTCGGTTTAACCATGGTAATAGTCCAATATTATTGGTTAATAGAGAATCAAAGTGGATTTACCAATAAATCACGAAATGCTATGGTTCTTAAATATTTTTTCTTTAATTATTGAAAAAATTTAATTAATTCAGAAGTAATTCGCGATATTATGTACATTTTCTTAGTTATAACGAAAAATGTGCAGTTTGGTTGGATCCAATCTATTCTTTGAAATAAACAACCCGCACACACTCCCTTTCCAAAAAAAATCAATACACCTAACACTACACTTAGATTTATTGGATTTGTTGCTAAAATATCGGTATTAAACCCGAAACTTCCGGCGAATGGCCAATAGCCCAAACAAAGGAAAGAATCGGTTATATTTTTCATATGATCTCATCTCCTCTTATGAATAGACTAATTATCTTTCTACGATTCCTATTTTTTATTTGATTTCTTAATTATTTTTTATATTTCATATTTTATATGAAATTTTTATTCTATATATATAGAATGCAAATTTCATACTATACCTTACTAATAATTAATTCAAAATAGATAGAGTAATAAATATAAATACTAATAATATAATAATGTTAATATATATATATTATTTGAATTGTTCCATCAATTGGAAGATTTTCTATAAGAATGATACTTATTAGAATTAGATACGAGTTCTTATGTCATGTCAATTGCAAAATCTCTCTAGTTTTAACACTTTCGAAAGATTTTCTTTAAATTTAAAGAATTTAAAGGGGGTTCATTGGACTAAAAAAGAAAAGAAGGCGAATCAGTAATCAGTATATGAATTCTTCACCCTTCAATTAGTCCTTCACCTGTGTTCTTGCCCGAACGAATAATTGTAGGAGTGAAATCACAATATAATTTGAAAAAGCAAGACCAACCAATTCTTTTTCTATTTTTTTTTAGGATTATAGGATTAAACAAAAGGATTAGCGAATAAAAGCGCTAATGCTACAACCAGCCCATAAATTGTTAAAGCTTCCATAAAAGCCAGACTAAGCAATAAAGTACCACGTATTTTTCCCTCTGCCTCTGGTTGTCGTGCAATCCCTTCTACAGCTTGCCCTGCAGCAGTGCCTTGACCAACCCCAGGTCCAATAGAAGCAAGCCCTACGGCCAAGCCAGCAGCAATAACGGAAGCAGCAGAAATAATTGGATTCATAATAAGTTCCTCGTAACCAAAATATAAAATAAAGAAATAGTTAATGATATAATCAACCAATAAATTATGACTTAATTATGCAATTACCAAGATTTATTCAGTTAAAGTAATTAAGAAAAATTCCTAAATTGAAATAGTAATAGTTATTGAACTATATGAATTACTTCAAAATTTCTTTTTTCGTTTCTACCTACCAAGTTGTTTTGGAACTAGGTATAACCTTTATTCTTATATTAACTTAAGTTTTGAACCATTCTTTGAATTCTTCGTTTTTTATTGAATTTTTTAGTCATTGAATATTCAATTCACAATTAGAGATGAAACGGAAGGGCTTTGTTTTTTTAATCCCTATAGAAATTTACAGTAGTAGTGGGGTAATTTTAAATATATGGTTAGTTCATATATAATATCACATATACAGAGGTTTCTTCCATGCTGTAAACCAACTATTTGTGTTTTAGATTCAATTAGATTCGAATCATTTTTTGAAACCTCCAAAACAAAGAAAGAAAGATTTGTCTTATAGTGATTAGATTATATACACCCAGTTGGATCCCCCTCACTCCTACTCTATTTTTTTTTTTTTTATTGCAAATTTTCAAAATGTTTTTCTTTTCTATATATTTAATATTTATTGATGTTTCCTAAATAGGTTATCTTGAGCCACAGTATATGTGCAGCAAACTAAATCAAAAAAAAACTATTTTTTAGAAAAAAATAGTCAATGATGGCCTTCCATGGATTCACCTATATAAGCCGCAGCTAAAGTAGCAAAAATTAGAGCTTGAATACCGCTTGTAAATAATCCAAGGAACATGACAGGTATAGGAACTACTAAAGGTACCAAAGAAACAAGAACAACAACTACTAATTCATCAGCTAGTATATTTCCAAAAAGTCGAAAACTAAGGGATAAGGGTTTTGTAAAATCTTCTAAGATGTTAATCGGTAAAAGGATTGGAGTTGGTTGGATGTATTTACTAAAATAAGCTAATCCTTTTTTTGAAAGACCCGCATAGAAATATGCAACTGACGTAAGTAAAGCTAATGCAACAGTAGTATTTATATCATTTGTGGGTGCAGCTAACTCCCCGTGAGGTAATTGTATTATTTTCCAAGGCAAAAGAGCCCCGGACCAATTAGAAACAAAAATAAATAGAAACATAGTTCCAATAAATGGAACCCACGGACCATATTCTTCTCCAATCTGAGTTTTGCTCACGTCTCGAATGAATTCGAGAACATATTCAAAGAAATTCTGACCAAAAGTCGGAATGGTTTGCAGATTTCGAATAACTAGAATGGCTGAAACTAGCAAGATAGCAATTACAACCCAAGAAGTAATAAGTACTTGGGCATGCACTTGGAAACTCCCTATTTGCCAATAGAAATGTTGCCCGACTTCCACAGCAGATATATCGTATAATCTTTTTAATGTGTTGATAGAACATAATAAAACATTCATATTGTCCCGCCCTCTAAAAAATAAGAACTTGAAAGGGAATTATTTTAATTCAAACATCTCCTTTTTGATTTTGAATACCAGGATTAATCACATATAATTTTCGTTTCTTCTTTATATCGCTAATAATCAAAATGAAGAGAATTTCTAATCCTTACTTAACCAACAGGATCTTGTATATATATATATTTTATGTATATATATATTATATATATATATTTCTATTTTTTATGCAATTTAATTTATTAGTAGTATAGTAACCGATTTCCTAAATCTATGAGTCCCTCCAACCAACTCAAATAATTTCTCTTATTATTAATCAAGAATTTCTTATATAGCTAGAACGACCTTCACAAATAGCAAATACTAATTTATTAAGAATTAATCGAATTGAGGCTATAGCATCATCATTAGCTGGAATCGAAATATCGGCGAAGTCCGGGTCACAATTTGTATCGATTAAAGAAATTGTTGGAATTTCCAAAGTTCTACATTCTCGAAGAGCCGTATATTCTTCTTGTTGATCGACGATTATTACAATATCAGGTAACCGTGTCATATATTTAATGCCGCCGAGATATGTTTCCAGATGAGCTAATTGTCTCTTCAATATAGCAGCATCCCTTTTTGGAAAACTGTTGAGTCTCCCCGTCTTTTGTTGTGTTCTCAAGTCCCGGAACTTTTGAAGTCGTGTTTCTGTAGTATACCAATTCGTTAACATACCGCCGAGCCATTTTTTATTAACATAATGACACCGAGCTCTTATTGCAGCCCGCGTTACTGAATCCGCTGCTTTTTTTTTTGTACCAACAATTAAGAATTGTTTTCCCATACTTGCTGCATCAAAAACTAAATCACAAGCTTCTGATAAAAACCGAGCAGTTCTAATAAGATTTGTAATATGAATATCCTTACGCTTTGCAGATATATAAGGTGACATTTTAGGATTCCATTTTCTAGTACCGTGGCCAAAATGAACTCCAGCTTCCATCATCTCTTCCAAAATTATGTTCCAATATCTTTTTGTCATTTAGATTAATCCCCCACTTTTCTTTCATTTCCAATCCAATTTTTTTTTTTATTAGGAAATGAAAGAAAGAGACCGTGTATACTGAAATAGAAATAAATAAGTGTTCCGAAGGAACCTTTTATTCTACCGAAGATTGGCCATTGATACATGATCAGGCCATTTTTTTCTATTTAATTTAAATAATATGATTATTATCTTTATTACCTTTTGATTTTATTACAAAATCAATTACAAAATAAAATGACGGAGCCCTTAGGGATTATTAAATCCTAGATTGCTCTGATGTATCGCAAAAATTCTTTGAAATGAAGCCAAAAAATAATTCTCTGTGGTGAAACAAAATATCTCTCATTTGATCCTCAAATAAATTATTTTTTTTTGTTTCCAAAGTAATCTTGTTATATTGCCTTGGCCTTGTCTTTGAACGGTGCATTATTCTTTTGAATCCGGTACCAACAGGTATCATTCCCCCTAAAACAACGTTCTCTTTCAGACCTTTCAACCAATCTATACGACCCCGAAGAGCGGCTTTTGCTAAAACTCTAGCAGTTTCTTGAAAACTTGCTTCAGATATGAAACTTTGAGTATTCAGAGATGTTTTTGTTATTCCTAGTAATAGAACTCGGTAGCAAACCGCCTCTTCTAAGGCACGCCCAGCTCGTTCGGCTCGCAATAATCCAATTAGTTCACCGGGCGAAAAAACATTAGACATTCCATCTTCTGAAACCAATACTTTTGATGTTATTTGACGCACAATAATTTCTAGATGTCTATTATGGATGTGAACTCCCTGGGATCGATAAACTTTTTGAATTTTATTAACCAAAGAAATACGACTTTGCGCTATAGTTAGCTCAGCACCAATCAAGAATCCCCAAGGAATGCCAAGAATTCTTGTTATATGACCGTTCCAAGTATCAACTCTCTTTTCTAGGTTCATCGATATTGAATCAATCGAACGAACTTCTAATACCTGTTCTACTTTTGGAAGACCCTGTGTTATATCACCAGATCTCGATTTTTCATATATATATGTAACTAATATATCTCCTTCAGAAAGTATTTCTCCATAATGGCCGTGAACAGTTGCTCCTGGAGTCGCCAAATAAGGGTTAGCCGATCTTATTCCTACAGAATCCATTTGAACTGTTAGAACTTGACCTGATTTTAGGTGTGGTGCATTTTTCGTTTGAACTATACATACATTTTCACAAATAAATTGACCAAGACTTATTATTGTAAACGGTTTTTCACAATAATTATGATGGAGAAAATGCCAATTCAAAAAGAATGGATTGAAAACGGTGTTACTACATATATCCGGTTTAGAAATTCTCTCGTTTTCGTCCATTAAATAATATCTTAATACTTGAAAAGTTTCTTTTAATTTATCAAGTTGCAAATTTGGATTTATCGAGATCTGATTATGAGTTATTAAACAGTAAAAATCCAAATTTGCAACTTGAAAGGCTATTCCTAAAGGACCTAACGAATTATTAATTGGAATTATAGGATCTCTTTGAATTTTATTAATTCCTTCTTTTATCCCATTGTAATATTTTCCCTCATTGAATGATCGTGTTTGAAAACAATTAAATGATGACAAAATTATCAAAGAGCGGTATTTCTCATTTCTATTCAACAACATACGAATAGTTCCGTTATTTTGGCTAAGTGATTGTTGAATTTTTTTCTTCGAATCAATGGAAAAAAATGGATTGATGTTGGTCCGATCCGACTCATGATCCAAGAAAAATCCCGAATTGGCCGGATCATTCCTTTTTCTTATATATGAAATATGGGATTTCACTAAGTCAATTCTTAAGAAATATCGAACCAAACCATTTGTACTTACTTCAACAAAAGAAGCATGCGCATTTTCGATAGAAGAAAATTTTTTGTCTGGATCCCAATTTAAGACTAAACAAGTCCGAACTAATTGAATACTTGTATCCGAAATTCCCCGAATTGATTTTCCATTTCCAGAAAGAATATAATTAATAACTTTAAGTTCCAGATTATCTCTTTCCTGAAACATATCTTGGGGAAAAAGTTTTACTAAATTGATACCATTCCCTATTTCATATAAAATGACGGGTCGAACCAAAACAAAATACTTTTTTTTTGTAATTGTGATCCATTGGACATAGATCCAATTTTTCATTTTTTTTGATTCCTTTAAATTGTTTTTTACCGTTCCTGGTGGTATCAAGATGGCACTGTGTCGGGATATTTTATCCATTTCTCCCGGAAAATGGATATCCCCAGAAAATATTTTTAATTCAATCTTTTTTTTTTTCTTCTCCACTCGGACCAACCCCCTTACTCGACTTCTTATATTTAAAGTGATTGGTGTATCTACTTCAACGATACTATTGTTCCGTACCATTATGGAAGAAGATTCTGATAAAATATGCACTTCCTCGGGAATGAAAAAAAATTGATCCACTTTGATTTGGTATTTTGTCTTAAATTCTTTAACTCCTCTATACTCAATTAAAAAATCCTCTTTTTTAAAAATGGAATTTATTCCTATAGTCCTATATTTAGTAATTCCTGAGCTCTGTGTTCTGTATTGAGGATCATCAAAATAAGCGAGAATACTATCTCTACGAAAAATACCATTGATTGGTATTTCAATCGAGATATTGGAAGTTAACATTCGTTTTTTGTCTCGTTCTTGAATCGATTGGAATGAAAATGGAATGATGAATCTATTTCTTCGCCTCTTTGCTAATAAATCCGTAGTATGATGGAAAATAGCAGGGTGTGCAAAATTACAATGATCTATACATATGATTTGATTAAATATGGAATAATCTGAAATCCTTCTTTCTTTTAGATCAGAAGAATTGAAACGAAATAATTTATGTCTTACTTGATCATTCCTTACTAAAAGGTTAGAACTATCTTCTTCCCCAGTAGAAAGATAATGCATCTTCATTTGATCTTGATCTTTTCGGAGTGAAAAAGAGACTGAACCGGACCTGTATGATCTTCCTGATAATATCCATAAATGACTTGTTTTTGGTAAGATATGGACATTACTGTATCTAAATTCTGATGCATGGTATACATCAGTACTCCAATGCATTTCTCCTTCTAAGTTAGAATAGACATGTTTTCGAACCTTTTCTTTTAAATTCAAAGTGTATGTTCCTGCGCGAATCTCGGCAATCACTTGTTCTGATTTTACATATTGATTATTTTGAACTAATAGAAAACTTTTTGGTGGAATAATCACATTATGTATAATATCACCACTTTCAATAGTTATATACAAGTCTATATAACATAGAAAAGCAGGATGCCCATGACGTGTACGTGTAGGATGAACCAAATCCTCGTTGAATTTTATTTTTCCATTAGAAGGTGCTCGCACATGTTCTGCAGTACCTCCTGTGAATACTCCGCCAGTATGAAAAGTTCTTAATGTTAGTTGAGTGCCCGGTTCTCCTATTGATTGGCCCGCAATAATACCTACAGCTTCTCCTAATTCCACTAAGTGGCCATGAGTAGGACTTTGGCCATAACACAATCGACAGATCCAAGATGTATTTCTACAGGTAAAGGGGGTTCGGATAGATATTGGTTGTGTTTTAAAGGTTTTAAATCGATTGATAAGTCCAATTCCAATATCTTGATTTCGAACGGCAATGCATCGTGAACCTCTGTATATATCGTCTGCTAATACACGACCAATTAATGTTTGTATCCAAATTCTTTCCGGCATCATTCCATTCTGGGTATTCACCGAAATTCCTCGAATGGTACCGCAATCTGTTCGACGTACAACAATGTGTTGAACCACTTCAACAAGTCTGCGTGTAAGATATCCAGCATCTGAAGTTCGTACAGCAGTATCTACAACTCCTTTCCGGGCTCCATAGCAAGAAATTATATATTCTGTTAAAGAGAGTCCTTCGCGTAAATTGCTTTGAATAGGTAAATCAATCATTTGTCCTTGTGGATCCGACATCAATCCTCTCATACCCACTAATTGGTGTACTTGAGATGCATTTCCTCTAGCTCCTGAAAAAGACATTATATGGACTGGATTAAAGGGGTCGGTCATCCTAAAATTAGGATTCATTTCTTGTCGCAAATATTCACTTGTAGCATACCATATCTCAATAGATTGGCGTAATTTTTCTACTGCATGTACATTCCCATAATGATGATGTTTTTCAAAAATCAAACTTTGTTGTTCAGCATCTTGGACTAGCCATCCTTTCGAAGGTATTGTTAAAAGGTCATCAATTCCTAATGAAATGGATGTAGTCGTAGCTTGACGGAATCCCAGAGTCTTTACTTGATCCAAGATATGCGATGTATATGCCATTCCAAAGTGATCTATTAATCTGCTAATAAGTCGTTTAATGGCAGTTCCACCTATCACTTTATTGTGAAAGACTAGATTGGCCCGTTCTGCCATAGGTACCTCCATATTTCACTCAGTGGGATTCGGTTCGACAATGGGTTTGAGTCAATGATTGGAAAACTTCCTTTTCTTTATCTTTATTTGCATACAAATTAAAAACTATGTATGATTCTGGTTAAATTGTGAACACCTGAATTTACACCGATATCATAAATTTGCTTATCTTAGATACCAACCATCTATATCATTAGATATCATATGAATAGGCATGGCAAAAACCTTGTATAGCTTCTTCAATTTCTCGATAAAAAGAAATATGACCAAAAGTGGTTCGAATGTATATAGAACGAATTTCTTTTTTTGTACTTCTTATTACTAGATAATGTCCATAAATTTCATGATAGGTACCCAAAGATTCGTAGTGAACTTCGATAGGAACTTCTCTTGATGAAATAATGCGTTGATCTAGTCGCCACCGGATCCACAAAGGACTA